TATCTTTTTTTTTTCTTTGATAAAGGGGTATTTTCATGGGTTTGCCTTGGTATCGTGTTCATACCGTCGTATTGAATGATCCCGGTCGGTTGCTTGCTGTCCATATAATGCATACAGCTCTAGTTTCTGGGTGGGCTGGTTCAATGGCTCTATACGAATTAGCCGTTTTTGATCCCTCTGACCCCGTTCTTGATCCAATGTGGAGACAGGGTATGTTTGTTATACCCTTCATGACTCGTTTAGGAATAACCAATTCATGGGGAGGTTGGAGTATCACAGGAGGAACTGTAACAAATCCGGGTATTTGGAGTTACGAGGGTGTGGCCGGGGCGCATATTGTGTTTTCTGGTTTGTGCTTTTTGGCAGCTATCTGGCATTGGGTGTATTGGGATCTAGAAATATTCCGTGATGAACGTACAGGAAAACCTTCTTTGGATTTGCCCAAGATTTTTGGAATTCATTTATTTCTATCAGGGTTAGCTTGCTTTGGGTTTGGTGCATTTCATGTAACGGGCTTGTATGGTCCTGGAATATGGGTGTCCGATCCTTACGGACTAACTGGAAAAGTACAATCTGTAAGTCCTGCGTGGGGCGTAGAAGGTTTTGATCCTTTTGTTCCGGGAGGCATAGCCTCTCATCATATTGCAGCAGGGACATTGGGCATATTAGCAGGCCTATTTCATCTTAGTGTTCGTCCGCCCCAACGCCTATACAAAGGGTTGCGTATGGGTAATATTGAAACTGTTCTTTCCAGTAGTATCGCTGCTGTCTTTTTTGCGGCTTTTGTTGTTGCCGGAACTATGTGGTATGGTTCGGCAACTACCCCCATCGAATTATTCGGTCCCACCCGTTATCAATGGGATCAGGGATACTTCCAGCAAGAAATCTATCGAAGGGTTGGTGCCGGACTAGCTGAAAATCAGAGTTTATCAGAAGCCTGGTCTAAAATTCCTGAAAAATTAGCTTTTTATGATTACATCGGCAATAATCCCGCAAAGGGGGGATTATTCAGAGCGGGCTCAATGGATAACGGGGACGGAATAGCTGTTGGATGGTTAGGGCACCCTATCTTTAGAGATAAAGAGGGGCGTGAGCTTTTTGTACGTCGTATGCCTACTTTTTTTGAAACATTTCCGGTAGTTTTGGTAGATGGAGACGGAATTGTGAGAGCCGATGTTCCTTTTCGAAGGGCGGAATCGAAGTATAGTGTTGAGCAAGTAGGGGTAACTGTTGAGTTCTATGGTGGCGAACTTAACGGAGTCAGTTATAGTGATCCTGCAACTGTGAAAAAATATGCTAGACGCGCTCAATTAGGTGAAATTTTTGAATTAGATCGTGCTACTTTGAAATCTGATGGTGTTTTTCGTAGTAGTCCGAGGGGTTGGTTCACTTTTGGGCATGCTTCGTTTGCTTTGCTCTTCTTTTTCGGACACATTTGGCATGGTGCTAGAACCTTGTTCAGAGATGTTTTTGCGGGGATTGATCCAGATTTGGATGCTCAAGTAGAATTTGGAGCATTCCAAAAACTTGGGGATCCAACTACAAGGAGACAGGTAATCTGATAAACATTGATCTGATATGGTATCTTTCGCTTCTATTGGATTTTTTTTGATTTCACTTTCTACATAGATTACCAGATAAATTTTGCTGGATTTAAATCGCCCTTTTCTTTGACTCTTGTCTTTATCTGGGAGATGCTCCCAAATGAACAGGTGTGGAAGCTATAATTGTAAACCACGATCGAATTTATGGAAGCATTGGTTTATACATTCCTCTTAGTCTCGACTCTAGGAATCATTTTTTTCGCTATCTTTTTTCGAGAACCGCCTAAGGTTCCGACTAAAAAATGATTTTTGATTATCTCAATTATAGTTAAAGTATAATGTTACTTTAGAAATACTAATGAATTAATGCATTAAAGTCAAGTAATGAGCCGCCCAACACGGGCGGCTCATTACTTGACTTTAATTAGTCCCCATGTTCTTCAAATGGATCTCTTAGTTGTTGAGAGGGTTGCCCAAAAGCGGTATATAAGGCGTACCCGGTAAAACTTACAAGTAAACCAGATATAAAGATGGCGACTAGGGTTGCTATTTCCATTATTATAAAATTTCAAGACCACAATGGATCTATAATAAGATCGGTTATTTACAACGGTATGATTTACAAAGTCAATAAAATTCAATCAATGCAATAGGATTTATGGCTACACAAACCGTTGAGAATAATTCGAGATCTGGTCCAAGACCAAGACAGACTGGTCTAGGAAGTTTATTGAAACCGTTGAATTCGGAATATGGTAAAGTAGCGCCCGGATGGGGAACTACCCCGTTGATGGGTGTCGCAATGGCTCTCTTCGCGGTATTCCTATCTATTATTTTGGAGATTTATAACTCTTCCGTTTTACTGGATGGAATTTCAATGAATTAGGTTCATAGGAATTGCGAAGTACTGTCTTTTCAATCCAAAGTGAATCACTTAGGACTAGGATTTTTAGGTCATTCCGGCAGTTTGACCGTGAAATTCCTTTGTTTCGGTATTTCCGGAATATGAGTGTGTGACTTGTTATAATTGATCCTATTGATAGTACAGAGAATGGGTCTGTCATCTTGAGAGAGATGGGTTTTGCCTCGTCGGATATTCATTCTAGTATCTGGAGCACGGAATATATGGAATGAAATAGATCAAGAAAAGAAATATTTAAACTATGATTCAT